TTGCAACGTCCTGAATGGATGGAAGATTTCCAGGAATGGAATAGAGAAATACATGTTAAATGTACCTATAATGGTGTTCCTTTATCAGAAACAGAATTTCCTAAAAATTGGTTGATGGACGGTATTCAGATCAAAATACTATTTCCCTTTTGTCTAAAACCTTGGCACAAATCAAAATTAGGATCCTCTCCGAAAAATCTAATTAAAAAAGAAAAAGATGATTTTTCTTTTTTAACAATTTGGGGAATGGAAGCTGAACTTCCTTTCGGTTCGCCCCGAAAACGACCTTCCTTTTTTAAACCCATTTTTAATGAACTGGAAAAAAAAACAGGAAAATTTAAAAAGAAGTATTTTCGAGTTATACGCATTTTTAAAGGAAAAACAAAATTACTTGGAAAAGTTTCAAACGAACACCCAAAGCTGGTTATCAAAAGGATTGTTGTTTTGAACAAAATAAAAAAAGAACTTTCAAAAGTAAATCCAATTCTATTATTTCGATTAAGAGAAGTATATGAATCGAATGAAATTAAAGAAGAAAAAGATTCTATAATCAGCAATCAAATAATTCAGGAATCCTTTAATAAAATTGAGTCCCCGGGTTTGACCAATTCTTCATTGACAGAAAAAAAAATGAAAGATTTGACTGAGCGAATAGGGACAATTCGAAATCAAATAGAAAAAATAACAAAAGAGAAAAAAAAAGTAACGCCAAGGATAAATAATATTAGTCCTAAAAAAACAAGCTCTAATGCTAAAAGATTCGAAAAATGGGAAACAGTAAAAAGAAGAAATGCTAGATTAATCTGTAAATTTCCTCTGTTTTTGAAATTTTTCATTCAAAGAGTATACACAGATAGATTTTTATCTATCATTAATATTCCCAGAATGAATACAGAACTTTTTCTTGAATCAACAAAAAAAATTCTGGATAAATCCCTGTACAATAATAAAAAAAAGCAAGACCAAATTAATAAAAAAAAGAAAAATGCAATTCCGTTTATTTCTACTATTAAAAAGTCACTTGAGAACATTAGGTATATTCAAAGAAATTCACATATTTTTTATGACTTATCCTACGTGTCACAAGCATATGTATTTTACAAAATATCACAAATTCAAGTTAGTAACTTGCAGAAATTAGGATCTATTCTTCAATACCAAGGAATCTCTTTTTTTATTAAGCCTGAAATAAAGGATTCTTTGAAAAAAAAAGGAGTGGTTCATTCAAAATTAGGTGATAAGAAACTTACGAGTTATGAAATAACTCAATGGAAAAACTGGTTAAGAGGGTATTCTCCATACAATTTATCGCAGATCGGATGGTCTATATTAATACCGGAAAAATGGCGAAATAAAGCTCATCAGCATCGTATAGCTAAAAAGGAAAAATTAAGCAAATGCAATTCATATGAAAAAGACCAATTAAGTGATTCCAAAAAACAAAAAAAAATGGAAGTCTATACATTGTCGAATCAAAAAGAGAATTTTCACAAATACTATAAATATGATCTTTTAGCATATAAAGTTATTAACTCCGAAAAATGCCCTTTTTTTAAATCCGCCTTTCCAGGAAATAAGAACCCAGAGTTGTCTTCTAACACACATAAAGACCCACTTTATGATACGCTGAGAAACACGCCTATCTATAATTATGCAGATATCCTATCTATGGAAAAAATGGCGAATAGAAAATATTTGGATTGGACAATTTTCCATTTTGATCTTAAACAAAAAATGGATATTAAGGCCTGGATCACGATTGATTCCAATCGGAATGAAAATATTCAACTGAGTACTAATAATTCTCATAATTCTAAAATCATTTCTAAAAAAGATCTTTTTTATCTTATGATTCCAGAAATCAATCAACTAAATTCCCACAAAGTTTTTGTTGATTGGATGGGAATGAATGAACAAATGCTAAAAGGTTCCATATCAAATCTCGAAGTTTGGTTCTTCCCAGAGTTTGTCTTTCTTTATAATACATATAAAACGAAACCGTGGTTTATACCAAACAAATTACTTCTTTTAAATCGAAATACAAATGAAAATAATAGTAAAAATCAAAAGATTAATAAAAAGCAAAAACTAAGTTTTTTGATACCATCTAATAAAAAACAAGAAGAACCCACAAACCGCGGAAATTTTGGATCCGTTCTCTCACAACAAAAACATATTGAAGAAAATTATGCAAGATCAGACATGAAAGAGGGAAAAAAGAAAAAACAATACAAAAGTAACCTAGATTTCTTCCTGAAACGTTATTTACTTTTTCAATTGAGATGGAACGATACTTTGAACCAAAGACTGATGAATAATATCAAAGTATATTGTCTCCTGCTTAGACTGATAGAGCCAAGAAAAATTACTATATCCTCGATTCAAAAGAGAGAATTTAGTTTGGATCTAATGCCGGTTGAGACTAATTTAACTCTTACAGAATTGATCAAAAAGGGAATATTGATTCTAGAACCCATTCGTTTGGCTAGAAAAAACGATGGACAATTTCTTATGTATCAAACCATAAGTATTTCGTTGGTTCATAAGAGTAAGTACCAAACAAATCAAAAATACCAAGAACAGAGATATGTTTTTAAAAATGATTTGGATTTCTTTGTTCCTGAAAATATTTTATCATTTAGAAGTCGTAGAAAATTAAGAATTCTAATTTCTTTCAATTCAAAGCACCAAAACAGCGTAAATAGAAATCTAGTATTTTGGAACGGAAAGAACATAAAAAACAGCAGTCAAGCTTCGCCTGACAATAAGGTTCTTGATAAAGAGAAAAATCCATTAATGAAATTACAACTCTTCCTTTGGCCTAATTATCGATTAGAAGATTTAGCCTGTATGAATCGTTATTGGTTTAATACCAATAACGGCAGCCGTTTCGGTATGTTAAGGATACATCTGTATCCACGATTGAAAAGTCGTGGATAATAAGCTTTATGTATATATCATATACCTTATCTTATTTATATTTTATATATTTATATGTAGGGTTAGATTCTGGGTATTGTTAGATTCTGGGTATTATAGGGTATCATGGGGTATATGAAAGAAAAGAAATACGCGGATCCGACATTCTTATCTTCTATTCTATCCAAATATCCAACATGAAATGAATTAATGTAGGAATTAGATCTCGAAATGAATCAACAGAACTTTTTGCATTTTAGGTCTAAATCCTTCGATGCGAAAATGTACCAATCCTTTTCTATCTCAATCGAATTAAAAATGGGATTTATTGATTTGAATTCATAAAATTGGGAGTTCATAAACAAATTTGCATTAGATTTTTGTATATACCACCTTCAAAATAATTATTATTACTGATCGGTAAAATCTATATCTGTCAAAAGGAAAGGGGAGTTTTTTATGGTAAAAAATTCATTCATTTCGGTTCTTTATCAAAAAGAAAACGCGGAAAACAGAGGGTCTGTTGAATTTCAAGTATTCACTTTCACCACTAAGATAAGGAGACTTACTTCGCATTTGGAATTGCACAAAAAAGATTCTTCATCTCAGAGAGGTTTGCGGAAAATTTTGGGAAAACGCCAACGGCTGCTGGCCTATTTGTTAAAAAAAAATAGAGGGCGTTATAAAGACTTAATTGGCGAGTTAAATATTCGAGAGATAAAAACTCGTTAATTTGAAACCTAATACCTAAAGTTTAAATTTTGATGAACTCTTCTTTTTACGTTCAGCAATGCATGGAAGAATGACTCGGTAAAAAACTTATGATTGCACCAACTACAAGAAAAGACCTCATGATAGTAAATATGGGCCCTCAACACCCATCAATGCACGGCGTTCTTCGCCTGATCGTTACTCTCGATGGTGAAGATGTTATCGACTGTGAACCAATATTGGGTTATTTACATAGAGGTATGGAGAAAATTGCGGAAAATCGAACAATTATACAATATTTGCCTTATGTAACACGTTGGGATTATTTAGCTACTATGTTCACAGAAGCAATAACCGTAAACGGACCCGAACAGCTAGGCAATATTCAAGTACCTAAAAGGGCTAGCTATATCAGAGCTATTATGTTGGAGTTGAGTCGTATAGCTTCTCATTTGTTATGGCTTGGTCCTTTTATGGCAGATATTGGGGCACAGACCCCTTTCTTCTATATTTTTCGAGAACGAGAATTGATATATGACCTATTCGAAGCTGCTACCGGTATGCGCATGATGCATAATTATTTTCGTATCGGAGGAGTAGCTGCCGATCTACCTCATGGTTGGATAGATAAATGTTTGGAGTTTTGCGATTATTTTTTAACCGCTATTGCTGAATATCAAAAACTTATTACACGGAATCCTATTTTTTTAGAACGGGTTGAAGGCATAGGCATTATTCGCGCAGAAGAAGCACTAAATTGGGGTTTATCGGGACCAATGCTACGAGCTTCCGGAATACAATGGGATCTTCGTAAAGTTGATCGTTATGAGTGTTACGACGAATTTGATTGGGAGGTTCACTGGCAAAAAGAAGGGGATTCATTAGCTCGTTATTTAGTACGAATGAGTGAGATGGCCGAATCCATAAAAATTATTCAACAGGCTTTGGAGGGAATTCCAGGAGGGCCATATGAAAATTTAGAAATACGACGCTTTGATAGAATAAAAAAACCTGAATGGAATGATTTTGAATATCGATTTATTAGTAAAAAACCTTCTCCAACGTTTGAATTGTCCAAGCAAGAACTTTATGTAAGAGTCGAAGCACCAAAAGGAGAATTGGGAATTTTTCTGATAGGAGATCAGAGTGTTTTTCCTTGGAGATGGAAAATTAGACCACCGGGTTTTATCAACTTGCAAATTCTTCCTCAGTTAGTTAAAAGAATGAAATTGGCTGATATTATGACGATACTAGGTAGCATAGATATCATTATGGGAGAAGTCGATCGTTGAAATGATAATTGATACAACAGAAATACAAGCTATCAAGTATTTTTCCAGATTCGAATCCTTAAAAGAAGTCTATGGGAT